TACCGGTTCTCCAGGGAAATATGTTGATCTCGCAGAAACAATTCGGGGGTTTCAATTCATCCTTTCCGGAGAATTAGATGGTCTTCCCGAGCAAGCCTTTTATTTGGTGGGTAACATCGATGAAGCTACCGCGAAAGCTATGAACTTAGAAGAGGAGAGCAAATTAAAGAAATGACCTTAAATCTTTGTGTACTGACTCCTAATCGAATGATTTGGGATTCCGAAGTGAAAGAAATTATTTTATCTACTAATAGTGGACAAATTGGCGTATTACCAAACCATGCCCCCATTGCCACGGCTGTAGATATAGGTCTTTTGAGAATACGGCTAAACGGCCAATGGCTAACGGTGGCTCTTATGGGCGGTTTCGCTAGAATAAGTAATAATGAGATAACCATTTTAGGAAATGATGCGGAAATTAGTACTGACATTGATCCACAAGAAGCTAAACAAACTCTTGAAATAGCTGAAGCTAATTTGAGTAGAGCTGAGGGTAAGAGACAAGCAATTGAGTCAAATCTAGCTCTAAGACGAGCTAGGACGCGAGTAGAGGCTGTCAATGTAATTTCCTATTAGTAGTAATCAAATAGTAGTAATCAAAAGAAAAAGAGTTCTTTATTATACCCTACACACTACATTTTTATTCCACAAAATTAACATAATGAAGTCTAATCTGATTAGAGAACAAAAAAAAGAGGATGGGTAGAAAAACTTATTAGATACCGGATTCCATGGTATCTAATAAGTTATACCTACTATTGGATTTGAACCAATGACTCCCGCCGTATGAAAGCAATACTCTAACCACTGGGTTAAGTAGGTCGTTTATCACCACAAAAAGGGTCTCCATCACTTCGATGGATTATAGGTAAAATATGCTTTCTAAGCAATATAAATCTTTTACCAGTAAACGTAAACGGATCAGAGAGTTATAATGTGGGATTATGGGATACCCTTCTTGACAAGAAATTGTCTCTATGTTAAAATAGTTATGACAAGGGCTATAGCTCAGTTAGGTAGAGCACCTCGTTTACACGTGCGCCAATGCTTTTCAAGGGAGCCAAGTATGCAATGACCATAATTTATTTTTTTTTTTAGAAGTTGATGTCTTACTCCGTAGATTCGAGAGAACAAGAGAAAAATAGCCTGACAAATATTTGGTTTGATCCGATTCAAGTGCGAATTCCGGTGCCAAATCAAATAGAACCTGCCATTGTAAGGTAAATGCTCGGTCCATTCAATGCCAGGCGTAATGAGTCTAAGGATCTCAAAAGAACCTCTTTTCGTCTTATGAACTTCGAGGTGTATAAAGTTTCATATTTTACTCTTGCAGCGGAGCGATAGAGATTCCATTTCACTTAGGTTGATCTAGGCCGAAGGCAGACCTAAATAAAGGTCACCCTTCTTTGAAACACTTTGGTATTGCTCCCATATCAGGATACAAATAATGAATCAGAGCACAGGGAACCATCTCATTATCTTTTTATCTTCCTGTAAAGAAAAAATATGGTGGACTAACTGATCTTTACATCAGTTGATGAAAGAGCCCAATGCAAAAAAAATGCATGTTGGGTCTTTGAAACAGTTCAAATCATTTCGATAAAAATAAGTTTTTATCTGTTTTACCGAGAAAGTCTACGGTTCGAGTCCGTATAGCCCTAATACATTCCATTTTTGTTTTGTATAGAAATTTTCGTAGTAGTAGGAACAATAAAAAAAGAATTCATTACAACCCAACGGACCCAATTGGGTATTTGTTTTACAAATACCCATCTCTCTTCATCCACTTTCATGAATGAATTACATATGATATTTTTCCTATTTTCCTGTCCATGATAAAAGAGTTAGTGATACACTTTTTTCTTCGGTATACACAATTTCAGTCAATTTCGAAAATGAAAATCATGAAAGATTTCTGTCATTAAAAACTATAAAAAGAGAACAAACCTTTTTCCTGTAGCGAAACTTAATCCATTGGTTGGTCTTACGAAGTTTTATTAACGTAACAAAACAAACAAGTCTTTTGGTTCATTCCAAACACAATTTTAGTACTCTATTCATCATTCATATTATATTATCATATAAAGAATATACTAGATTTCTTCTTTCTTTTATTGAATTGTTATTCATTTAATTTCTTCTCTACTATAACAGATTCTTTACTTTCACTTTCTATTTCTAAGATATAAAATATGAAAAAAAAATAAGTCTTTACTTTAGAAGATTTATAATAATTTAGAAGATTTATAATAAGTATAAGAAGAATATAAAATAAAAATCTCTTAAGTATAAGAGAATCTTGTTTGTGTAAGAGCATGCTATGTCTACACATATAGAAATAGAATCAAAAGAAAAAAAAGAACAGCGGTTTGGTTTGATCAAAAGAAATTATTTTATTATTTCATCTAATAAGTTCTAGATGAATTGAAAATTCCAATTAAAATGGAAGAATTAAGCCTATTTCACATTAATAAATTAATAATTATAATAATTAATAATT